ATATATATATATATATATATATATATATATATATATATATATATATATATATATATATATATATATAAGTAAATTTAATTTTTATTTGTAGGGGGATTGAAATTAAATTTTAAAAATGGTTTTGGGGAGTGAATACTAATTTTAATTATATATATATATATATATATATATATAATTAAATATTTTTAATTTTAAGAAATTAAAAATATAAACTTTATTTAATTATTTATATTAATATAAATAAATTTTTAATTATTTATTTTAGTTATATTAATAATGTTTAAAAGTTTTATTTTAGCTTAAAAGATTTATTATTAATTTATATTATATGTAAATTTTTGTGTGAATTATTATTTATTTTAAAAATAAATTATTTATAAATATTTGCAGTAATAAATATTATTAATTAAAGAAATTTAGAAATAGAAATATTAATTAATATTAACTTAATTTGTGCCAGCAGTTGCGGTTATACAAATAATATAAATAAATTTTATTAATAAAAGTTAAATAAATTATTAAATTAAATTATAAAATTAATTATTAAGTGAAATTTTAATTAATTTATATATTTAGATATAATATTAATTGAGGCTTTCAAATTTTAAAAAAAAACTAGGATTAGATACCCTATTATTTAAAATATAAATAAATTTATTTGAGTAGTATTAGTTATATTCTTGAAACTTAAAAAATTTGGCGGTATTTTAGTCTATTCAGAGGAACTTGTTTTTTAATCGATAATCCACGATGTACCTTACTTAAAATTGTAATTCAATTTATATATCGTTGTTATTAGAATATTTTATAAGAATAATAATTTTCTATAATTTATATTAAAATTAATATCAAATCAAGGTGTAGTTTATTTTTAAGTTAAAATGAGTTACAATAAAATATATTTAAGTGGATTTAAATATGAAAAATTTAATGAAATTGGATTTGATAGTAAATTTATAAAGATAAATAATTTGATTTTAGCTCTAAAATGTGTACATATCGCCCGTCGCTCTTGTTATTAAAATAAGATAAGTCGTAACATAGTAGATGTACTGGAAAGTGTATCTAGAATCAATTTAAAGCTTATTAAGTAAAGTATTTCATTTACATTGAAAAGATTTTTGTGCAAATCAATATAAATTGATTAAAATTTATTTATTAAATTTTGTTTATTTTGTATTGTAAATTATTAAAAATAATTATAGAATTTAAGATGTTTTAGTATATTATTTAAAATAAATAATTTTAATAATAGTTTATTAGTATTGTAAAATAATATTGAAATAAAATGAAAAATTTTTATTTTATAAGAAAATTTAATTTATTGTATCTTGTGTATCAGAGTTTATTAAATAAAAAATATTTATATATTTTTCTCGATTTTAAAAGATTTAATAAATTATAAAATTTAATGTGATAAAATTATTTTAAATAATTTATTAGAAATGAAATGTTATTCGTTTTTAAAGGTATCTAGTTTTTTAAGAAATAAATTTAATTTAGTTTTTTAAAATTTATTTATTTATTTATTTAATTAAATAATTTTTAAAAAATAATATTTTATGGGATAAGCTATAAAATAAATTTTTATAAATAATAAATAAAATTTAATATATTATATGTTTAGAATTATCAATTTTTATTAAGTTTGTTATAAATTAATTTTTTTATAAAATTATTTATTATATTTTAAATTTTTATTAAAATATTTATTTTAATATAAAATATAAAGTAATAATGATAAAATTAGTATATTTATTTTATATTAAATAATTATATAATTGAAAAGTTTAAATAAAGAATTCGGCAAAATTTAATGTTCGCCTGTTTAACAAAAACATGTCTTTTAGAATTTAATTTAAAGTCTAACCTGCCCACTGATTTATTTTAAATGGCCGCAGTATTTTAACTGTGCAAAGGTAGCATAATCATTAGTCTTTTAATTGAAGGCTGGAATGAATGGTTGGACGAAATATTAACTGTTTCATTTGAATTTATAATAAAATTTTATTTTTTAGTCAAAAAGCTAAAATTATTTTAAAAGACGAGAAGACCCTATAAATCTTTATATATTTAATATTTTAATTTTATAGATAAATTTAATTATAATAAATTTTATATATTTTATTGGGGTGATATTAAAATTTAAATAACTTTTAAAAATTTTTTTCATTTATTTATGAATAATTGATCCATTTTTAATGATTAAAAAATTAAGTTACTTTAGGGATAACAGCGTAATTTTTTTGGAGAGTTCATATTGATAAAAAAGATTGCGACCTCGATGTTGGATTAAGATATAAGTTTAGGTGTAGCCGTTTAAATTTTAAGTCTGTTCGACTTTTAAAATCTTACATGATCTGAGTTCAGACCGGTGTAAGCCAGGTTGGTTTCTATCTTTAATAAATTTATATATTTTAGTACGAAAGGATTAAATATGTGAATAATTATATTTTAAGTATTGAATATTAATAATTTATTAAAAGCTATTTTGGCAGATTAGTGTAATAAATTTAGAATTTATAAATGTAATTTATATTACAAATAGTACGTGTTTTATGTAGAAATTATTTTATTTTTAGTTATAAGTTTAATATTAATTATTTGTGTTTTAGTTAGAGTTGCATTTTTAACTTTATTAGAACGGAAGGTATTAGGTTATATTCAAATTCGTAAAGGTCCAAATAAAGTTGGATTAATAGGAATTCCTCAACCTTTTTGTGATGCAATTAAATTATTTACAAAAGAACAAACTTATCCTTTATTATCAAATTATATTTCTTATTATTTTTCTCCTATTTTTTCATTATTTTTGTCATTATTATTATGAATATCAATACCATTTTTTATTAAATTATTTTCTTTTAATTTAGGTTTATTATTTTTTATGTGTTGTACAAGTTTGGGAGTTTATACAGTAATAATTGCTGGTTGATCATCTAATTCTAATTATGCATTATTAGGGGGTTTACGTTCTGTTGCTCAAACTATTTCTTATGAAGTAAGATTAGCTTTAATTTTATTATCTTTTATTTTTTTAATTAATAATTATAATATATTAAATTTTTATTATTATCAAATATATATATGGTTTATTTTTTTATTATATCCTTTAGCATTTGTTTGATTGATTATTTCTTTAGCAGAAACTAATCGAACTCCATTTGATTTTGCTGAAGGAGAATCAGAATTAGTTTCTGGATTTAATGTTGAATATAGAAGAGGAAGATTTGCGTTAATTTTTCTTTCAGAATATGCAAGAATTTTATTTATAAGAATGTTATTTTCATTAATTTTTTTAGGGGGAAATGTTTTTTCATTTTTTTTTTTTTTAAAATTAATATTTATTTCTTTTGTTTTTATTTGAGTTCGAGGTACTTTACCTCGTTTTCGTTATGATAAATTAATATATTTAGCATGAAAGGTATTTTTACCTTTTTCTTTAAATTATTTGTTGTTTTTAATTGGTTTAAAAATTTATTTTTTAAATTTAATTTAAATAATTTTTTTTAGTAAGTTTTTATAAGTTAATAGAAAATTTAAGTTTCTATTTTATGTTTTCAAAACATATGCTTATTCAAGCTCATTAACTAATTTATTAATTTAATAAATTATCTCATCATTTTGTAATTAATGGATTAATTAAATAATAGATAAAATATAAAGTAGTTAATAATTGTCCAATAATAATGTAAGGATCTTCGACAGGTCGTGCTCCAATTCATGTTAATAAAATAACAATTCTTACTATAATTCAAAATAAAATTTGATTAATAGGGTAAAATTGAATTCCACGAAATTTACTTAAGTTATAAAATGGTATAATTATTAAAATTGCAATTGATATCACTAATGCAATTACTCCCCCTAATTTATTAGGGATTGAACGTAAAATTGCATAGGCAAATAAAAAATATCATTCTGGTTGAATATGAATAGGAGTAACAAGAGGATTTGCTGGAATAAAATTATCAGGATCTCCTAATAAGTATGGATTTGATAAAGTTAAAATGGTTAATAATAAAATTATGATGATAAATCCTGTAATATCTTTGTATCTAAAATATGGGTGAAATGGAATTTTATCTAAGTTAGAATTTAATCCTATAGGATTATTTGAACCTGTTTGGTGTAAAAATAATAAATGAATTATTACTATTGCAAGTACAATAAAAGGTAAAATAAAATGAAATGTAAAAAATCGAGTTAATGTTGCATTACTTACAGCAAATCCTCCTCAAATTCATTGTACTAAATCTGTTCCTAAATAAGGAACAGCAGATAATAAATTTGTAATTACTGTAGCTCCTCAAAAAGATATTTGTCCTCATGGAAGGACATATCCTATAAATGCGGCTCCTATAACTAAAAATAAAATAATTGTTCCTGATAATCATGTAGGGGTAAATAAATATGATCCATAATATATTCCTCGTCCTACATGTAAATAAATACAAATAAAGAAAAAAGATGCACCATTTGCGTGTAATGTTCGTAATAATCATCCATAATTTACATTTCGGCAAATGTGATCAACTCTATCAAATGCTATATTAATATCAGCTGTGTAATGTATTGCTAAAAATAGTCCTGTTAAAATTTGAATAATTAGGCATAATCCTAATAATGATCCAAAATTTCATCAAGTTGAAATATTAATAGGAGATGGTAAATCTACTAATGCATTGTTTGCAATTTTTAAAATTGGGTGATGAATTCGTATTGGTTTGTTCATTAGTTAATTTATTAATCGAATGGGTCCGTGAAATAATTTTGTAATTTTTACAGTTGCAATTAATGTGATTAGTAAATAATTAATTAATAAAATAGTAATTATATTATTAGGATAATTATATAATTTATTTAAATTTAATGAATTTTCTTGAATATAAGAATTAATATTAATAATAGAAATTATTTCATTATTTATAGAATTAAATGATAAGATAAGTTTATCTATAAAAATAGTAATTAATGTTAATAAAATTAAAATAAAAATTATTATTGTTGTTATTTTTATAGATAAAGCAAATATTTCATTTGAAGCTAAAGATGTAACATAAATAAATAAAACTAATATACCTCCAATAAAAATTAAAAATAAAATATATGAAAATCAAAATCTTTTTGTTATTAATCCAGTAATACAGGAAATTATTACTGTTTGAATAAGTAATATTATTCCTATTCTAAGAGGATGATTTATTTGTATAAAAATAAATCTAAAAATTAAGGTTATTATGTATAGTGTAAGTTGTATAATATCAAGAAATAGTTTAATTAAAATATTAATTTTGGAGATTAATGATAAAGAAATAAATCTTTTTTCTTGAAGTTTAAAAAGATTATTTTCTTATTTTTGGTTTACAAGACCAATGTTTTATTTAAACTATTTAAACTAATGATAATAATTTTTAATTGAGGATTACCCACATTTTTATTAATAATAGGAATTTTTATTTTTATTTCTAATCGAAAACATTTATTGTCAATACTTTTGAGTTTAGAATATATTGTATTATCATTATTTTATTTATTATTTATTTATTTAAATATAATAAATTATGAAAATTATTTTAGAATAGTTTTTATGACATTTAGAGTATGTGAGGGTGTTTTAGGGTTATCTATTTTAGTATCAATAATTCGTAGTTATGGAAATGATTATTTTCAATCATTTAATATTTTACAATGTTAAAAATTTTATTTATATTAATATTATTGATTCCATTTTGTTTTATAAAAAATATATTTTGAATGGTTCAAAATGTTATATTTTTAATTAGATTTATATTATTAATTTATAATTTTTATATAAATTATTGAGTTAATATTTCTTATTTTTTAGGAATAGATATACTTTCTTATGGTATAATTTTATTAAGATTTTGAATTTGTTCTTTAATACTAATAGCAAGAGATTCTATTAATAAATTTAATAATTATAAAAATTTATTTTTATTAAATGTTTTATTATTATTATTATTATTAGTATTAACATTTAGTAGAATAAATTTATTTATATTTTATTTATTTTTTGAAAGAAGATTAATTCCAACTTTATTTTTAATTTTGGGTTGAGGATATCAACCTGAACGATTGCAGGCAGGAATATATTTATTATTTTATACTTTATTAGTGTCTTTACCTATATTAATTGCTATTTTTTATTTATATAATAATTTAAATACAATAAATTTTTATTTAATAAATAATTATAATTTAAATTATATAATTTTATATTTTTCTTTAATTTTATCTTTTTTTGTTAAAATACCTATATTTATGGTTCATTTATGATTACCTAAGGCTCATGTTGAAGCTCCTGTGTCAGGTTCAATAATTTTAGCTGGTATTATATTAAAATTAGGGGGGTACGGATTATTACGGGTTTTTTATTTTTTACAAATTATAGGAATTAAATATAATTATTTATTTGTAAGTATTAGATTAGTTGGTGGAGTGTTGGTAAGTTTAATTTGTTTACGACAAACAGATTTAAAATCATTAATTGCTTATTCTTCTGTAGCTCATATGGGTATTGTATTAAGAGGTCTTTTAACAATAACTTATTGAGGAATTTGTGGATCTTATACACTAATAATTGCTCATGGATTGTGTTCTTCTGGTTTATTTTGTTTAGCAAATATTAGATATGAACGTTTGGGAAGTCGAAGATTATTAATTAATAAAGGGTTGTTAAATTTTATACCTTCTATAGCTTTATGATGATTTTTATTATGTTCTGCTAATATAGCTGCTCCTCCAACTTTAAATTTATTAGGAGAAATTTTTTTATTAAATAGAATTGTAAGTTGATCATGAATTTCAATATTTATATTAATATTATTATCTTTTTTTAGAGCTGCTTATACTTTATATTTATATGCTTATAGTCAACACGGTAAATTATATTCAGGAGTTTATTCATTTAGAATAGGTTTAAATCGTGAATATTTATTATTATTTTTACATTGATTTCCTTTAAATTTATTAATATTAAAGTCTGAAATAAGTTTATTATGATTATAATAATTTAAATAGTTTATCTTTAAAATATTGATTTGTGGTGTCAATGATATGAATTTGTTCATTTTAAATCGTGAAATATTTATCAATTTGTTTTATTAATTTTTTTTTTTTAATTTTTTTAAGCATTTCTTTATTATTAAGATCTTTATATTTTATATTAAATGAATTTATTATTTTTTTAGAGTGAGAAGTTTTATCTTTGAATTCTTCAAGAATTGTAATAACTTTTTTATTTGATTGAATAAGATTATTATTTATATCTTTTGTTTTATTAATTTCTTCTTTAGTGATTTATTATAGAAAAGAATATATAAGTGAAGATATTTATATTAATCGATTTATTATATTAGTATTATTATTTGTGATATCAATAATATTATTGATTATTAGTCCAAATTTAATTAGAATTTTGTTAGGATGAGATGGGTTAGGATTAGTCTCTTATTGTTTAGTTATTTATTTTAATAATATTAAATCTTATAATGCGGGAATATTAACAGCTTTAATAAATCGAGTTGGAGATGTTGCATTATTGATAGCTATTGCTTGAATGTTAAATTATGGTAGATGAAATTATATTTATTATTTAGAATTTATATATAATGATATGGAAATAGGTTTAATTGGAATTTTAGTAGTTTTAGCAGCTATAACAAAAAGTGCACAAATTCCTTTTTCTTCATGATTGCCTGCAGCAATAGCAGCTCCTACTCCTGTTTCTGCTTTAGTTCATTCTTCTACATTAGTAACAGCAGGAATTTATTTATTAATTCGTTTTAATATTTTAATTTGTAATTCTTTTATTTCTCAATTTTTATTATTATTAGCAGGTTTAACAATATTTATATCTGGATTAGGGGCTAATTTTGAGTTTGATTTAAAAAAAATTATTGCATTATCAACATTAAGACAGTTAGGATTAATAATAATAATTTTATCTTTAGGATATTATAAGTTAGCTTTTTTTCATTTATTGGCACATGCATTATTTAAAGCTTTATTATTTATATGTGCAGGAGCTATTATTCATAATATAAATAATTCTCAAGATTTACGTTTAATAGGGGGTTTAAGATTATATATACCATTAACTTCTTCATGTTTTAATGTAGCTAATTTGGCATTATGTGGAATACCTTTTTTAGCTGGGTTTTATTCAAAGGATTTAATTTTAGAAGTTGTTTCAATAAGAATAATAAATTTATTTATTTATTTTCTTTTCTTTTTTTCTACAGGGTTAACTGTTTGTTATTCTTTACGATTAGTTTATTATTCAATAACTGGTGATTTAAATTGTAGTTCTTTAAATGTATTAAATGATGAAGGTTGAGTTATATTAAAAGGGATATTAGGTTTAATAATTATAAGAATTATTGGGGGAAGAATATTAAGTTGATTAATATTTCCTACTCCTTTTATAATTTGTTTACCTTTTTATTTGAAAAATATAACTTTGTTTGTTTGTATTACAGGAGGTTTATTTGGATATTTAGTTTCTAAGGTTTCATTATTTTTTGTAAATAAATCTTTAAATAATTATTTATTTAGTATATTTGTTGGTTCAATATGATTTATACCTTATATTTCTACTTATGGAATTATTAGATATTCTTTAAAAATTGGAATAAATGTGTTAAAGAATTTTGATCAAGGTTGATCAGAATTTATAGGAAGACAAAATTTATATGGTCAGTTAGTAAATTATTCTCAATATAATTATATAATACAAAATAATAATTTAAAGGTATATATATTGATTTTTGTTTTATGAATTCTTGTTTTATTTATATTTTTTATTTTTGTATATTTAAATAGCTTATATTTAGAGTATAACATTGAAGATGTTAGGGAGATTATTTAATCTTTAAATATTTAAATAATTAATTTAAGTAATTTATAAAAAAAAGTATTTTAATTTTACAATGAAAATGTAATGTTTTATTTAAACTATATAAATGAGAAATATAAATGGAATTTAACCATTAAAATAAAAAGTTAGCAGCTTTTATTTGAACATCATATTTCTTTAATTGGAATTTATTATTCAATTTTATCATTAACAGTGATATACCTCTAGTTTGGTTTCAATTAATATTAATTAGAATAAGGGTATATATACCTAATATTAGGTCGAAACTAATTGCAATAAATCGCTTCATATTCAAGGTAAATTGATTAAATCAATTATTTTTGAATGCAAATCAAATGTTATTAATTAACTATAACCCTAATTTGATCAATTTAATATTCCTTGATTTCATTCGTGATATAGACCAATTAATAAAATTATAATAAATACAATTGATGTTATTATTCATATTAATAAATTTGAGTAATTTAAAATAAGAATTATAGGTAAAATTAATGCAATTTCTACATCAAAAATTAAAAAAATAATAGTAATTAAAAAAAATTTTAAAGAAAAAGGTAAACGGGAAGATGATATAGGATCAAATCCACATTCAAAAGGAGAATTTTTTTCTCGATCTCTATATCTTTTTTTTGATAGAATAGTTGCTAATAATATTACAATAATGGATAGAATAATAATAATTAATGATATTAAAGTGATAGAAAAAATTATTTATATTATTAATTAATAAACCTTATGATTGGAAGTCATATATACTTTTATACTATATAAATATATTTTTAGTTTTATCCACCTCATCAATAAATTGAAACATATAAAAATAATCATACAATATCTACAAAGTGTCAATATCATGCTGCTGCTTCAAATCCAAAATGATGATTTTTTGAAAAATGATTATTTAAATGTCGAATTAAGCAAATTAATAAAAATGTAGTTCCAATAATTACATGAATTCCATGAAATCCGGTAGCTATAAAAAATGTTGATCCATATACTGCATCAGCAATTGTAAAAGGAGCTTCGATGTATTCATAAGCTTGTAAAATTGTAAAATAAATTCCTAAAAGTACTGTAAAAAATAAACCTTGTGTTGCTTGAGAATAATTTCTTTCTATTAAACTATGGTGTGCTCATGTAACTGTAATTCCTGAAGTTAATAAAATAATTGTATTTAATAAAGGAATTTGAAAGGGATTAAATGGAATAATTCCTAAAGGAGGTCAAATTGCTCCTAATTCAACAGTTGGAGATAAGCTACTATGAAAAAATGCTCAAAAAAAAGATGAAAAAAATAAAACTTCTGATAAAATAAATAAAATTATTCCTCATCGTAGTCCTGTTGTTACTGGATAAGTGTGTAATCCTTGGAATGTTCCTTCTCGGGAGACATCTCGTCATCATTGATAAACTGTTAATGTTGTAATAGTTAATCCTAATAAAAGTAATGAGATATTATATTGATGAAATCATTTTACTAATCCTGAAACTAGTGTTATAGTTCCAATTGCTCCTGTTAATGGTCATGGTCTATAATCTACTAAATGAAAGGGGTGATTTGAATGTGTTGACATTTAATTAAATAACTTCTCTAGAATATAATGTTCTTAAAACAGCAAATACATAAGATTGAATAATTGCAACTGCTGATTCTAATACTAAAAGTAAAATTTGAGTAACAAGTAAAATTGTAATAATAAAAGAAGATAAAGATGGACCTGTGTTTCCTAAAAGTGTTAATAATAAATGTCCTGCAATTATATTTGCAGTTAATCGTACAGCTAGAGTTCCTGGGCGAATAATATTTCTAATAGTTTCAATACATACTATAAAAGGTATTAAAACAGCAGGGGTTCCTTGTGGAACTAAATGAGTAAATATATGATTAGTATGATTTAATCATCCATAAATTATAAAGGCTAATCATAAAGGTAATGCTAATGTTAATGTTAAAGTTAAATGACTAGTACTTGTAAAAATATAAGGAAATAAACCTATAAAATTATTAAATAAAATTAAACTAAATAATGAAATAAAAATTAATGTTATTCCTTTTTGGTTAGGATTTCCTAATAAAGTTTTAAATTCTTTATGTAAAGTAATTAATGTAGAATTTCAAATAATATGATAACGAGATGGTATTAATCAGTATATAGATGGAATTAATAAGAGTCCTAAAAAAGTTCTTAATCAATTTAATGATAAATTTAAAATTCTTGATGAAGGGTCAAATACAGAAAACAAATTAGTTATCATTTTCAATTTATTGAATTTGTAGAAATTTTATTTAAATTATTAGATTTAGGTGTTAAAGGTAAATAAATAAAATAATTTATTACATTAAATAAAATATAAATTAATGAAAATAAAATAAATAAGCTTAATCAATTAATTGGAGCTATCTGAGGTATCAAAAAATATTATTTAATATAATAATTTTAGTTTGACATACTAATGTTATAATTTAACTAATTTTTTAAAGATTATTAATTCATTAAAAGTAATTGCTAATTTACTATGACATGGTTTAAGAGACCAGTACTTGCTTTCAGTCATTTAATGTTTAATTAATATTAGAAATTCATTTAATGAAAAAATTTATAGGAACACTTTCAATTACAATTGGTATGAAACTATGATTTGCTCCACAAATTTCTGAACATTGACCGAAAAATAGACCTGGTCGATTAATAAAAAAATTTGTTTGATTTAATCGTCCTGGGGTTCCATCAATTTTTACTCCTAAAGCGGGAATAGTTCATGAATGAATTACATCAGCTGCTGTTACTAAAATTCGAATTTGTGAATTTATTGGTAGAACAATTCGATTATCGACATCTAATAATCGAAATCCATTAATATTTAATTCATTGGTAGGAATTATATAAGAATCAAATTCAATATTTAAAAAATCTGAATATTCATAGCTTCAATATCATTGATGACCAATTGTTTTTAATGTAATTGTTGGTTCATTAATTTCATCTAATAAATAAAGTAATCGTAAAGATGGAAATGCAATAAATAATAAAATAAATGTTGGTAAAATTGTTCAAATTACTTCAATTGTTTGACCATGTAATAAATATCGATTTCTATAGTTATTAAAAAATAGTATAAATATTATATAACCTACTATTATAGTAATTATAATTAAAATTAATAATGCATGATCATGAAAAAAAGTTAATTGTTCTATTAAAGGAGAAGCTCTATTTTGTAAACCTAGATCTATTCATGTTGACATTATTCTAATAAAAGTAAAATACTTTATATATGGAGCTTAAATCCATTGCACTAATCTGCCATATTAGAAATTTGATAATAATGGTAACTCTGAATATCTATGTTCTGCTGGAGGGATATTTTGATATCATTCAATTGAAGAATTTAATTGTATAGCATAAATTACTTGTCGTTGTTTAATTAAACTTTTTCAGATAATAATTAAAAAGAAAATAATTCCTACTAAAGAAATAGTTGATCCGATTGTTGATACTACATTTCATGTAGTATAAGCATCTGGATAATCTGAATATCGTCGAGGTATACCTGCTAGTCCTAAAAAATGTTGAGGGAAAAATGTTAAATTTACTCCAATAAATATAATAAAAAATTGACTTTTTAATCATTTAATATTTAATGTTAATCCAGTAAATAAAGGGTATCAATGAATAAAACCTGCTATAATTGCAAATACTGCTCCTATTGATAATACATAGTGAAAATGAGCAACAACATAATAAGTATCATGAAGAATAATATCAATTGAAGAATTTGCTAAAACAACTCCTGTAAGTCCCCCTACTGTAAATAAAAATACAAATCCTAAAGCTCATATAATGGATGGTGAATAAATTAGTTGGGTACCATGAAGAGTTGCTAGTCAACTAAAAATTTTAATTCCAGTAGGAATAGCAATAATTATTGTTGCTGAAGTAAAATATGCTCGAGTATCAACATCTATTCCAACTGTAAATATATGATGTGCTCAAACAATAAATCCTAATAAACCAATTGCTAATATAGCATAAATTATTCCCAATGATCCAAAAGTTTCCTTTTTTCCACATTCTTGGCTAATAATATGAGAAATTATTCCAAATCCTGGAAGAATTAAAATGTAAACTTCTGGGTGTCCAAAAAATCAAAATAAATGTTGATATAAAATTGGATCTCCTCCCCCCGCAGGATCAAAAAATGATGTATTTAAATTTCGATCAGTTAAAAGTATAGTGATTGCACCCGCTAAAACTGGTAGTGATAGTAAAAGTAATAAAGCTGTAATTACAACTGATCAAACAAATAAAGGCATACGATCATATGAAATACCAGTAGATCGTATATTAATTACAGTAGTAATAAAATTTACTGCACCTAAAATAGATGATATTCCAGCTAGATGTAAGCTAAAAATAGCTAAATCTACAGATGCTCCTCCATGAGCAATTCTAGCTGAAAGAGGAGGATAAACTGTTCATCCTGTTCCAGCTCCATTTTCTACTATTCTTCTTACTAATAATAATGTTAAAGAAGGAGGTAGTAATCAAAATCTTATATTATTTATTCGAGGAAAAGCTATATCAGGAGCCCCTAATATTAAAGGAACTAATCAATTTCCAAATCCTCCAATTATAATAGGTATAACTATAAAAAAAATTATTACAAAGGCATGGGCTGTAACAATTACATTATAAATTTGGTCATCTCCAATTAATGCTCCAGGATGTCCTAATTCTGCACGAATTAAAATTCTTAGTGATGTTCCTACTATTCCAGCTCATATACCAAATAAAAAATATAATGTTCCAATATCTTTATGATTAGTTGAAAATAATCATTGTTGCGATTAAATGGCTGAAATATAGGCAATAGACTGTAAATCTATGTATAAGAATTATTCTTTTTAATCAAAAATTAGTCTTATAGTCAAGAATGATATTAAATTGCAAATTTAAAGGAATAATTATTATTATTAAGACTTAAAAGATTAATTTCTTATATTTATAACTTTGAAGGCTATTAGTTTATTTAACTTAAAGTCTTAATATAAATAATAAATAAATCTAATAATAAATAAACCAAAAGTTGAAACAAAAGAAATAAATAAATATAAATATATTAAAAAATTATTTCAATAGATAGTAAAAATTCAATTATTTTCAAAATAATTTAATATAAAGGCTGTATAACATAAACGTAAGTAAAAATATAATGTAATTAATCTTATAGTAATTATAATTGTAAGTATAAAAAATTGATTATTAAATGTTAAATATTGAATTGTTAACCATTTAGGAATAAATCCTAAAAAGGGGGGTAGTCCCCCTAAGGATAATAAATTTAAAAATAATATAAATTTTAATATTTTATTAAAAAAGAATAATGAAAATAATTGATTAATATGATATAATTTAAATATATTAAATATAAAAACTAAATTAAATGATAAAAATCTATAAAATAGAAAATAAGTAATTCATAATGATTCATTAGAATATATTCTTATTAATATTCAACCTAAATGATTAATAGAAGAAAATGTTATTAATTTACGTAATGAAGTTTGATTTAATCCATTTAATGCTCCTACAATTACTGATAATAAAATACATCAAAATAATATAAATTTAATAATTAAATAAGAAATTAGTATTAATGGACCAATTTTTTGTCAAGTTATTAAAATTAATGCATTAATTCATCTTAAACCCTCTATTACATTTGGAAATCAAAAATGGAATGGAGCCGCCCCTCTTTTTATTAATAAAGAAGATAATATTATTATATTAATATAATTTGTTAAATAAAATTGATTTATGAAATTATTTTTATATATAAATAAAATTGTTGAAAATAATAAAATTGATGAGGCTAATGCTTGAGTTAAAAAATATTTTAATGAAGATTCATTAGACATTAAATTATTATCTCTTATTAGGGGGATAAAAGATAATAAATTAATTTCTAATCCTATTCAAGCTCTTAATCAAGAATTAGCTGAAATAGTAATTATTGTACTTATTATTAAAATAAAAATAAATAAAATTTTAGATGAATTATTAAAAATTAAAAAGAAAAGGATTAAAACCTTTATAAATGGGGTATGAGCCCAATAGCTTAATTAGCTTATCTTTTTATATTTTAGTGTATGATGCACAAAAGTTTTTGATACTTTTAGAAATAGTTTAATTCTATTAAATATAATGAATATAATATTAATTATATAATTTACCCTATCAAGGTAATCCTTTTATCAGGCAATTCATTTTATATGTTTATAAATTTTTAAAAAAAAAATTAATTTTAATTTAAAATTTTAAATTAAATAATTTTAAATAGTAATTTTTTTTTTAAAACTTATTTTCTTTAAATTAACATTTTTTTAAACTTATTTTCTTTAAATTAACATTTTTTAAACTTATTTTCTTTAAATTAACATTTTTTAAACTGATTTTCTTTAATTTTTTTTTTTTTTTATTTTTTTTTTTTTTTTTTTTTTTTTTTTTTTTTTTTTTTTTTTATATATTTATATAAATTATTTATTTATATATTAATTAATTAATTTATTTTATAAATTTAATAAAATTTATAAATTTTAAATTATATTTAAAAATATATTAAATAATATATTTTTAAATATAATTTAAAATTTTTTATATATTTATAATCAATAATTTATATATTTAAATTTTAATTATTTATTTATTTATATATATATATATTTAATTTAAAATAATATAAATTTATTTAAATACTTTACAAATTTGTTTATATATTGTTATTTTTATTTAAA